TTTTTTTACTTTCAAATTTAATAAATATTTTTTATTTAATTAAATTAATTTAATTAATAATTCGTTGGAACAAAAGGGCGGGCCCGGCTAAGTATTGACCAGGCCGGGCCGTGGAACTAAAAAGCCCTTTCGGACGAAATCAAAAAAGAATAGTATATACTATGACGGGCGTTTTCAAGCCTTATTTTTTATAATGTAACATAATACTTTTTCAATTGGGAGGAGAGATGGCTGAGTGGACTAAAGCGTCGGATTGCTAATCCGTTGTACGAGTTTTTCGTACCGAGGGTTCGAATCCCTCTCTTTCCGTTTTCGTTGATGACTTGGTATTTTCTTTCTAATTTCTCGCGAGCTCTTTTTTTTTTTTTTTAGTTAAATTTAAAATTAATAGTTGTTTATTTTTATTTTATAAAGTTAAAGATGTGAAATAGATAAAATCTTACTAATAACAGTTTAAAATCAAGCAAAGAAAATAAAAAATTTATTCTTCACGTCCAGGATTACGTCCTGGATCATTAGACAGGAATCCGAATATAAAGAGAGAAACAAAGAATATCACTACCGTGTAAACAAATAGTTTGAGAGTAAGCATTACACAATCTCCAAGATTTTTTTAGGAAAAAAGAGAATAGATTCTCCACTTTTATACCACATACCCTATTTTATTTTGACACCAAGAAATGAAATGGGGTGATCCGAATTTGTATTTGTCGCGGTTGTACAAGAATGTACATATTTTAATTGATTAATTTATTTGATCTTATCAATTCGTAGAATTTTTTTCGAATAAATCATGAATTTGTCTGGGATTGTATTAAAAATATCATCGAAAACTTACAGCAGCTTGCCATACAAAGGCTAAGAGAAAAAAGAACAGGGGTATTACTGGCATAACATCTACAATTGGATTCAAAAAAGCGTAGGCTTCGGGCAATTTGGCGACGAAAAAGCTACTGGAATAAAGAGCAGAATTAAGGTAGATACAGATTAAACTAAATATATTAAGCATAACAAACATTTTGTTCTTGAGGATAGTTGTATTTATTTTGATTGAGTTTTTAATAAATGGAGTTTTTTATTATTATAAATATGTTATTTTTGATAGACGAAAAAAATAAATAAAAAGAAAATAAGATAGACCAAAAAACTTTCTTTGATTTGAACTCACCCAATCAAAAACCCTTCTATATCTCAAATCAAAAGAGAATAGAATAAATCATACTTTCGTACAATATCTTAATTGAATTATATGTAATGATCAATAAATTAAGTTTAATTCTATGTCTATATATATAGTCGACACGTATAGTCTCCATGTATAAAAATTCTAGTAATATATTTTATAAATAATAGATATTTAGACTGGAGTTGACTAATAACCCGTCCCAATATTAGTCTTTATTAGTGTCGAAGAGAAATAAATGGGGCGTGGCCAAGTGGTAAGGCAACGGGTTTTGGTCCCGCTATTCGGAGGTTCGAATCCTTCCGTCCCAGAGCATACCCCGCCTAGAATTATTATTAAATTAAATGATTATTATATATATATTATATAATTTTAATATATATATTAATTCTAATTTCGAATATAATATTATTATAATTTCTTATATATATATAAGATATATCATAATAAAATATATATAAAATAGAAAATAGAAAAAAAAGATTTACTTTTGCATCATATCTTTTTCACAAATTTAATTGAGTTCAAATAATACGCATATTAAAATTAAATAAGAAGTTGAATTCAATTTCTTTGTGATTCGTTAATATAGTACCGAGTATAAATATGAAAAAATAACAACCTTCAATCTCCCCTTACATCAGTGTTTTTTATCTATCTTTTTTTAATCACAGGAAGTTTAATCCAATACGGATTTTTTTTTTACTGATGATAAAAAACGAAAGGTCCTTGCTGTAAAACTTTATGATATCCAAATTACAAATAATTATATCGGATAGGCGCTTTTTTAATCAATTAAATCTTTGTAATAAACGCTTATGAGTTCTTGGCACTTGAAGAAGTATAAAATTGTTGAATTTATCCATCCTATCACTATATACGTTACTTGAAGATACAGATATACGTTACTTGCGGGTACAGATTCAAAATAACTTGTTTATAGTTATAGTTTTTATAGTTATATTAGTTTTAGTTAAAAAATTCTATTTTAACTATTTTTAGAATAATAAAAAATAAAATTCTTTTTATTTTATAGAATTTCCAATATTAAGTTCTATTAATCTAAAAAAAAATGGGATTAAATTGATTTAATTCTTGCAGAGACTTCCTTATTTTCATATAGAAGAAAAAGGTATAGATTACTATGTAACGACCGAACCAATGATTATTCATGATTCCATAATTGAATCAATTACATATGGGTTCCAAACTGAAGGAATGTTATGGTAAAACTTCGTTTAAAACGATGTGGTAGAAAGCAACGTGCGACTTGAAGGACATGATCAGCTGTGGAGTCTTACATCCACCATTTTTTTTATTTATATATATAGGATATATAGGAATGAAAGTGCTCTTGCCTCGACATCATTATCATTTGTTTTGTTCCGCTAGAACCCTCTTTTTTTTGGGGGGGGGGGGTAGAATTGGAATGGAATTATAGTACAGGATGGAGCTCGAGTAGAAAGTATTTATTTTTGAGGGGCAAGAATCTAGGGTTAGTATCAATCAATAAATTGTAACAACTTCGTAAATATATTTTCGATACATAAACTGAAAAAATCCTATTCGAGAAAATTTCCAATTGAAAATAATTGTTTGTTGAAATTGGTAAAACTCTTTCGATCAAATAAAAAGGGAAAGTGTATTATGCAGGAATTAATCATTCGTAGGATTCTTTGACAGAAATAAATCACAAAAAATGGTATGTTGCTACCGTTTTGAAAGGATTTAAGGATCACCGAAGTAATGTCTAAACCCAATGATTCAAGGCAAAGATTCTGGAACAAGGAAATACCGTTTTCCATTGTCTTAACAACTAGATCAGAATGAAGAATAAAAAAAAAATTATAAAGGAGAGAGACAATTAAAGGGTTAGAGACGGCTCAATAAATGAAATCTTTTAAGGGGTTCTCTTTTTGGTTATTTCAAAGTTAGCCAACTTGAGTTATGAGGGTGCAAATATGACTAATTTTCTTTTTGTTGGGTACGAATAAGAAAAAAAATACTTAAATCAATAGAAATCAATAGTCTAATTAATTTGGTGATTTTGTGGATATATTTGATATTGGATATAGACATAATTTCAAATTTTCTCGAGCCGTACGAGATGAAATTTTCATATACGGTTCTCGGGGGAGGGTATTGTTCATCTATCCCAATGAGCCATTTATCGAATCGTTGCAATTGATGTTCGATCCCGACGAGAGGGAAGAGATCTTCGGAAAGTGGGTTTTTATGATCCGATAAAGAATCAAATTTCTTTAAACGTTCCTGCTATTCTATATTTCCTTGAAAAAGGCGCTCAACCTACAGGAACTGTTCATGATATTTTTAAAAGGGCAGGGGTTTTTAAGGAACTTCGCCTTAATCAATAAACACAATTCAATTAATTCAATTAATGAAATAGAAAAAAAGAAGGTGTGGATAACTTGTATATAGCTTTGTCTAACCTTTTCATTTCTTTGCCAGTTCCTTAGATTTAATATTGTTACTTTATAGATTTAATATTGTTACTTTATAGAATAGTGTCCTTTATTTATAACGACAAAAAATGGATTTCTATTTTTTTGATATTAAAATTTTAAAATTATTATTGCTATAATAATTGATCCCACAATTTCAAATCTAAATAAAACAGAAAGATCAAGTGAATAAATAACAAATGACGTATCGTATTAAGGAATGGCGTCTATAGACATAAAAATTTGACATTACCGTCAATAGGTTGATTTTGATTTTCGTTGGAACTCTATGAACAAAACAACAAAGGCTTAAACTCTTTATTTTAGTTATTTAATAAATTTCATTTTTTTTTTTACTTATCTGCCGTCTTTCTTAATTCAATCTTTCATTTATATTATATATCTATTATAATATTTATCTATAGTGCCGATCCAACAAAAGTCCTTAGTTTTTTTTTTTTATTTCAATATTAAAAAATTGGATTCATTTTAATTAATTGAAATCGTAATTGTTAGTTCGATTTCGAATTTTTTTATCTTTTTTATGCTTTTGTCAATACTCATATTGACAACAGTGTATCAAATAAATATAATCCGATCGTGGATAAATGGATCTATTTCTCCCTGTTCCATAAATTTTATTTAATTCAAATAAAATAATGAGTTTGTGGATTTTCTGTCATACAAGAAAGTAAGTCTTTTTTTATTAGATTTTAATCAATAAAACTCAATTTAGACAAAACTCGATATGGACTAATTAATTCAATGGATAATCTAAGAAACAAGGGGTGTTTTATAAGTTTATAAATAGTTGAAAATCTTTAGCTTTATCCCTTTTTATTTTTTATCTGATAATTTTTTGTATTTTTGTCGTAATTTGCTCATTTTTATTATATTCAGAGTGAGTTAGAATTTTTTATGGTTTGATGGCGTTGTGCTAGTCAAGTTCGTTATTTATTATTATTAGGATTTTGATTGTATCTAGACATTTAAATTAGTTTATTTAAATTAGTTTATTGGGGTTGCTAACTCAACGGTAGAGTACTCGGCTTTTAAGTGCGGCTAGCATTTTTTACACATTTGTATGAAGCAACAGATTCGTCAATACCATCGGTAGAGTTTGTAAGACCGCGACTGATCCTGAAAGGAATGAATGGAAAAAGCAGCATGTCGTAGCAATGGACAATTCTGAGAATATTTCATTCTTACTGAATAGGTCCCAAATCAGATTTCAATTGTTTTAATTCGTGATATATAACAATAAAAAAAAGGTTTTTTGGGGGGGAGTGGTCGAGTGAATAAATGGGTAGAGCCTTACTATAAGGTTCCAATTATAGGGAAATAAAAAGTAACGA